ATCTTTTTTTTTAAGTAGAAGTTATTTCAAACTCTTATGTTAATCAATCGAGTAATATGCATGAAGCCGTCAACTATTTTACGGAATGCGTGAATTGAAAAAAGAAGGAATAACAAAAAGAAGTGGTAATGGGAGCATTTGTACTATATGTCCAAATCAAAATTGGGCGGATCTTTACCCGGAGTAGAGCATAAACCTAAAAAGATTAAAGAGGCCCATTTAAGAACAAGAAAATGACATCGTGATTTGGATTGAATCTCGATGAAACAATCCATCAATGAAAAGTAAATTTGATAAGTTTAATGAATTTTTTTATATATTATACATTAATTTTTTATTAATTATAAGGAAAGGAAGACAAACTCATATTTAGTGAAAAATCAAAGAAAATACTTTTATTAGAAGTTAGAAAGAACTTCCGATGAAAAAAGAAAAAGTATTGGAATCTACACATTGATTTTTTTTTGAACCGTATGCGTCAAAAGGCGCCTGTACGGTTTTGAGGGGATACAATTTGACCCTAATCAACCGACTTTATCGAGAAAGATTACTTTTTTTAGGTCAAGAGGTTGATAGTGAGATCTCAAATCAACTTATTGGTCTTATGATATATCTCAGTATCGAGGATGATACCAAAGATCTGTATTTGTTTATAAACTCTCCTGGCGGATGGGTAATACCGGGGGTCGCTCTTTATGATACTATGCAATTTGTGCAACCAGATGTACATACAATATGCATGGGATCAGCCGCTTCAATGGGATCTTTTATCCTGGTAGGAGGAGAAATTACCAAACGTCTAGCATTCCCTCACGCTTGGCGCCAATGAGGCTTTTATTTGAGAGAAAAAAGAAGACTATGCCTTCGCCATATGAAATATGAATATTAAGTAATAATAGCATGGCACTTTGAATTCGATATAAGAAATTCTGTTTTCAAAACATTAGATTATGTATCGAGAGAGTAATATGAGAAAAAGGTATTTCCTATTTTATTATTGGAAGTCCAGTTCAGCGTCACAAACTTTTTTTCACACCAGAGGTCTCTTAACAATATTTATAGTATAGAGCGAAAAAAAAAAAATATATATTCTTTTTTCCTTAGTTTATTTGATCAAAAAAGCAACTTTGGGATTGCTGAATGACAGACAAATCACAGACAAAAAAATATAATAAATATATAAAGCAACGGAGCCATCATAGTATTTTTGAATTCCTCCGAAAGGAAGGGTGGTAAGTTGATCATTTACCGAGCGGGGTCTAATCGATCCTATTTTTTTGAAGGTAAGGGTCAATTTTATTGTAGAGCCGTATGCAATGCATAATGCCCGTACGGTTGTTCGATTCTATCTTTTTTCTTGTTATTCTTTTATCTTTCTTTTATCTTCCCCTCATCGTGTCAAATAGAGAAACTTTTTATTATCTTATATCATCAGGGTAATGATCCATCAACCTGCTGGTTCTTTTTCTGAAGTAGCAACGGGAGAATTCATCCTGGAAGTGGGAGAACTGCTGAAACTACGTGAAACCCTGACAAGGGTTTATGTACAAAGAACGGGCAAACCTTTATGGGTTGTATCCGAAGACATGGAAAGAGATGTTTTTATGTCAGCAACAGAAGCCCAAGCTTATGGAATTGTTGATCTTGTAGCGGTTGAATGAGAACAGCCTTTATTTCAATTTCACGTCAAGTCGTGATTTAAAATTCACCCTGCCGAGTTTAATATTCTATGATTTTTATTTACTATTGTAATTCATAATCATCCGGTTAGGATTGATCTAAACCAGTCCATTATGTATATGATTCAACATGCCAACGATTAAACAACTTATTAGAAATACAAGACAGCCAATTAGAAATGTCACAAAATCCCCCGCGCTTCGGGGATGCCCTCAGCGTCGAGGAACATGTACTAGGGTGTATGTGCGACTCGTTCAGATCATGAACTAGAACAAAGGAAAGAGGACAATGTTCAAATATCAATGATCAAATAGGATAGAACGGAAAAACAAACTACATTTCCTATCTAAAAATAAGAAAATGGATGATATCCCTTTTATTGTGTATGAAATTTATGGTTTCTATTGGTGTAAAACCACTCACCTCAATTCAAGATGAGAAGCAATTCTCCATTGGTAGCAAATGGTTATCCATTAAGCGGAGGAAATCTTAGTTAACCTAGACGCCTCTTGCAAGAACGGACTAACAGGGTCAGCTACCCAGCCAACTTTCATAATTAAATACCGTTACTGTATAGGTAGAGCTCGTTGTGAAAGACCTATTACTGGATAATTCATGGGTAGAGCCGAAGAATGTGAACTATACAAGTTAGCAATAACATTGATTAAATGAAGTAAAGGCTCCGGTGTATAGAGAAGACCTCACCGTTTAAGAAGTAACCATAGAAACGATGGAATCCACTATTTCTTTATCATTGCTATTTTTTAAGTACAATTTCGTATTTCGAGGTGAAATGCCTAGAAAAAATAAAAAATTGTGG